TCATATAACCCAGTTGGGACATCGTAGAATACGCCAAACTTCTTTTAATATCTTTTTGAGCAAGGGATAAAGTAGCTCCGACTAGTAGTGTTACTATACCTATCAAAGAAATCAAATTCATTATATGAGGTATAATTATAAAAAGAGGAAGGAGGCGAGCTACAAGAAAAATACCTGCTGCGACCATAGTCGCGGCATGTATAAGAGCCGAAATAGGAGTGGGGCCTTCCATGGCATCGGGTAACCATACGTGAAGGGGGAATTGAGAAGACTTGGCAACTGCACCTGTAAATAAAAGCAAGGCACACAAAGTAAGAAATACAAAATTGACCTCATTATTATAAACTAATTTATTTACTATTTCGAATAAATCTCTAAATTCGAAACTACCCGTTATAACATAAAGTCCCAAAATCCCTAATAATAAACCAAAATCGCCTACACGATTCGTTACAAAGGCTTTTTGACAAGCATTCGCCGCAATAGGTCGTGTGAACCAAAAACCTATTAATAGATAAGAACACATTCCAACTAATTCCCAAAAAATATAAATTTGTATCAAATTCACACTAGTAACTAATCCCAACATGGAGGTAGTGAAAAAACTCATATAAGAAAAAAATCTCAAATATCCCTGATCATGATACATATAATTGTCACTATAAAAAAGAACCAGAATTCCAACCGTACTAATTAATATTACCATAATCGAAGCAAGCGAATCTATTAAGTAACCGAAGTCTAAAGAAAAATCATTATTAATTGTCCAAGACCATACATATTGATAGATAGAACTTTTATTTATTTGCTGAATAGATAGATAGACCGAAAGGAGCATAACTACATTTAGTAGAAAGATATTAGGAAAGGACCACATACGTCGAAGATTTTTTGTTGCCATTGGAAAAACGATAAGTCCGACTCCTATTAACATAGGAATGGGAAGTGGAATGAGAGGTATAATCCATGAATAGGGATATGTATAGTCCATAAAAAAACCTTTTATCTTTTATTCTTATTTTATTCTTAATTATTCTTTCTCAACTCCTTCGAATATTCAGAGGAAGAAGGAAGTTAGAATAAATAGGATCAGGCTAATAGTGCAATCGAAAATGAACTAAAAATACTAATACTATTTTTTCTTTATATTAATATATATATTTTTTGAATTTTCTATATATCTTTTATGTATTTTCTATTTTTAAAAATTTACTTTTATATAATTAACTAGAAAAATTTTATTAAAAAAAAATAATAATAAACTTTTTTTACTATAAATAGTTATCTATAATAACTTATATAACTAAATCTAAATAAATTAGCTAAGTTATAACGAAGATCTTTCTACTTACTAAAGATATAAAACAATTCAATTACCATTAGGTATTACGATAATTTTTTCTATCCGTAGACGAAAAATTGATAATTCCATACAAGAAATATACACAGAGTATTTTATACATTCCTTTTGTTTTACATTAATATATATAATATAAAACACATGGAATTTTTTTAGAATTGTCGAAAGGACTATTAGAATATCCGACATTTTTCTTTCGATACCTACCGTGGAATGAGCAAGGATTCCTTTTTTCACCTTTGATTCTATTTTGATACGGATATAAATATAAAACACGACAAAAATAAACATAGATATATATAAACTTCGTTATTTCTCTTTTGTGTCTTGTCAGATATTTAGTTGAATTGAATGGAATCAAGATTCAAAAAAAAAATTGAAAAATAAATGAAATTGTTTGAACAATAAATGTCTTTCACATTCAACTAGATAAAAAAAAGAATTTTTTAAAATTTATTTTTTCATGGCAGTTCCGAAAAAACGTACTTCTATATCAAAAAAACATATTCGTAAGAATATTTGGAAAATAAAAGCCTATTTTACAGCATTGAAGGCTTTTTCATTAGCGAAATCTATTTCTACGGATAATTCAAAAAGTTTTTTTGTGTAACAATCCAATAATCAAACTTATAATAAATAAAAAAAAATGGTATTTTTTTTTATTGTAGTCTTTCCCGATGGGGATTCTTATTTTCCCCATCAAGCTACTTAAATTTAGAATAGCCATTTTAATAAAATAATAAAAAAATTCTGGTAATATTTTGGAATGTTTCAATATGGAGTAAAACGAAAGGAATTTTTTGTCATTAATTTAATTAACTTTTTTAATTTCAATCTCGACAACTAAATAAAAAAAGCTTATTATTATTTCGCGTACGCCGCTATGGTGAAATCGGTAGACACGCTGCTCTTAGGAAGCAGTGCTAGAGCATCTCGGTTCGAGTCCGAGTGGCGGCAGGCTATCTTCGAAAAGAAAGACAATAAGTTCTATATATAATAAATGCAATTCCAGATTGGATTCCGTATCATTTTCTATACTTTTTTTATTTGAGAATTTTTATGATATTTTCCACCTTAGAACATATATTAACTCATATATCATTTTCGATCGTTTCAATTGTAATTACAATTTTTTTGATAATTTTATCCGTTGATGAAATCGTAGGACTATATTATTCGTCAGAAAAAGGCATTATAGCTACTTTTTTCTGTATAACGGGATTATTAATCACTCGTTGGATTTATTCGGGGCATTTCCCATTAAGTGATTTATATGAATCATTCATTTTTCTTTCATGGAGTTTCTCCCTTATTTCTATCGTTCCATATTTTAAAAAATATACCAATTATTTAAGCGCAATAACCTCGCCAAGTATAATTTTTCTACACGGCTTTACCACTTCGGGTCTTTTAACCGAAATACATCAATCTGTAATATTAGTACCCGCGCTTCAATCCCAGTGGTTAATGATGCACGTAAGTATGATGATATTGGGCTATGCAGCTCTTTTATGCGGATCATTATTATCAGTAGCTCTTTTAGTCATTTCATTTTCATTTCAAAAGATTTTGAAAAATTTCGTAAACGAGTCATTTTCATTTAACAAGATCCAATATATGGATGAAAAGCGGAATGTTTTAATAAACAACTTCTCTTGTTCCGCGAGAAATTATTACAGAGCTCAACTAATTCAACAATTAGATCAGTGGAGTTATCGTATTATTAGTCTAGGGTTTATCTTTTTAAACATCGGGATTCTTTCAGGATCAGTATGGGCTAATGAGGCATGGGGATCATATTGGAATTGGGACCCAAAAGAAACTTGGTCATTTATTACTTGGATTATATTTGCAATTTATTTACATACTCGAACAAATAAAAAAAAGTTAAAAAGTCTAAATTGCGCGATTGTGGCTTCTATGGGCTTTCTTATAATTTGGATATGCTATTTTTGGGTCAATTTATTAGGAATAGGGTTACATAGTTATGGTTCCTTTAATTTTCATTAATATGAAATCAAATTGAAAAAGATTCCTACAAATAGAAACATAAAACATTTTCAAAAAAATGATAATAAAATAAAAATTTTAAATAATAAATTATTAAATATTTAAATATTAAGTTAAAGAATATAAGAAAAAAAAACTCCATACTTCAGGGAAGATGTCGAGAACCATTTGAATCACTACACTAATTGATTCAAAAGGTTCTCACAAAAATAAAAATGAACTAAAGTCAAAATGAATTGAAATTTTGACTTTAGTTCATTTTTATTTTTCATTGTAAAATTGCAAAACGAAAAAGAAAGAATAGGATTCTTAATTTTTTCTTGTTTTATTCATGAAAACGATCGATAAAAATATGTAGATATAATAGCTTCGACCTTCTCAACTGAGAGTGAGAGAATGAAATCCGGATAAATACCAATACCTATTATTGGTAGAAGAATAGAGATTAAAATAAATAATTCTCTCGGCCCAGAATCAAAAAAATAAGAGTTTTGCACATTCAAAATCTTGTATCCATAGAACATTTGACGTAACATCGATAATAAATAAATAGGAGTTAATATCATTCCAATTGCCATTAGAAGAGTAATTAGTATTTTTGAAATTAAAAAATATTGTTGGCTGGTAATTATTCCAAAAAAGACTATCAATTCGGCAACAAAACCACTCATGCCGGGTAATGCAAGGGAAGCCATTGATAAGATACTGAACAGTGTGAATATTTTTGGAAGGAAAATCGCCATTCCACCCATGTTGTCGAGATAAACAAGACGTATTCTATCATACGTCATTCCTGCCAAGAAAAAAAGAGCAGCACCAATAAATCCGTGAGAAATCATTTGTAAAAGGGCTCCATTGAGCCCCGTATCGGTTATCGCTCCAATTCCGATAATTATGAACCCCATATGAGATACGGAGGAATAGGCTATTCTTTTTTTTAAATTACGTTGACCAGGAGATGTTGAAGCTGCATAGATTATTTGTATTGCACCTACTATAATCAACCAGGGAGAAAATATAGAATGAGCATGGGGGAATAATTGCATATTGATCCGAACCAAACCATATGCTCCCATTTTTAATAAAATTCCAGCTAGAAGCATACAAGTACTGTAATGTGCCTCCCCGTGGGTGTCTGGTAACCATGTATGTAAGGGTATGATCGGTAATTTGACTGCAAAAGCAATAAAAAATCCAGTATAAAATAGTAATTCTAGTGCTACAGGATACGATTGGTTAGCTAATATTTCAAAATTGAATGTTGGTTCATTCGAACCATATAAGCCAATACCAAAAACGCCTATTAATAGAAAAATAGATCCCCCCGCAGTGTATAAAATGAATTTTGTAGCTGAATACAGACGTTTCTGTCCTCCCCATATCAATAAAAGTAAATAAACGGGAATTAATTCGAACTCCCACATGAGAAAAAAAAGTAAAAGATCGTGAGAAGAAAATGATCCTATTTGACCGCTGTACATTGCTAACATCAGGAAATGGAACAATCGGGAATCCCGAGTAACCGGCCAGGCTGCTAAAGTAGCTAAAGTGGTTATAAATCCCGTCAGTAAAATGGTTCCTATAGAAAGCCCATCTATTCCCAATCTCCAGTTAAAATTAAAAAAATTAATCCATTTAGAATCCTCTGCTAGTTGATTTAATGGATCGGTCAATTGGAAATGATAACAGAATGTATAGGTCGTTAAAAGGAGTTCAAAAATAGAAATGGATATGGTATACCACCTTATTACCTTATTTCCTCTATGAGGTAGAAAGAAAATTAAAGAACCCGCTAATATTGGTAAACCTACAATTATTGTTAACCAAGGAAAATAATTCGTGGTAAAGACAAGATATAATTAGACCCCAAAACCCGTTCTCGAAAAAGAACGGGTTTTTTTGTCGATAAAAAAAATCAATTGTATTAAAAAAAAATTGAAAATTCAGTTTGTTTAAAGTAGTTTTTTCTGAAACTTATTATATTAATAAGCTAGACCCATGCTTCGAGTTGTTTCATGCCATAAATAAACCCTCACGCTCAAAAAATCCGTTGGGCAAGCGGATTCACATCTCTTACAACCAACACAGTCCTCCGTTCGTGGAGCAGAAGCAATTTGCTTAGCCTTACATCCATCCCAAGGGATCATTTCTAATACATCGGTTGGGCAGGCTCGGACACACTGAGTACATCCTATACATGTATCATAAATCTTTACTGAATGTGACATTGGATCTCTCATTTTTTGAATATCCTAAATCTTCGATTTAGTAAACTTATATATAAATCATATATTTATATACCAGATGAATCAATGATTTTATCATTATTTTAATAATCAATCGAATTATGGATCGCGACTCCTGGGTTGGCTAAGATACTTTGATTTCTTACATTTTTACATTTAGTATTAAATAATTGATGAATATTCGAATTTTGAAAATAAATGAAATTATTAGTACTTATTTATTCAATAAATTCGATTGATTGATACGAGTTGATTTTCTATTACGATAAATTGATGAAACAATAGCTAACCCAATAGCCGCTTCGGCTGCGGCAATAGCTATAACAAAAATAGAGAAAATATCTCCTTGTAATTGTCGACTATCAAACAAATCCGAAAATGTTACGAAATTTATATTAATTGCATTCAGGATAAGTTCCAAACACATAAGAGCCCTAACCATATTTCGACTCGTGATCAATCCATAGATACCAATCGAAAATAAATAGGCACTCAAAACAAGTGCATGTTCGAGTATCATTGATCAGAGCTCCGTATCAATTTTGAATCATTTCGCCATGAACAATAAACCAAGGCTTTCGCTTAACTATAATAGAACAAGTAGAAAAAAAACGAATATATTCGTTTTTTTTGTAAGCTAGAAAAAGATCGATATTGAAATAGAATTCAAAAATGAAAGCTAAATGGATTTGATAAGAGCGAGAAAATTTCAATTTCGATTGTTCTTAATAGTTAGAAAGATTTTTCATTGACGGGCACCAACAATTGCACCTATCAAAGCAACTAAAAGAATTATTGAAATGAGTTCAAATGGAAGAAAAAAATCCGTTGATAAATGAATTCCAATTTGTTGACTATTCCCTATCAAATCTTGTTCGATAATTTGGTTTGATTTTGTCGTCCAAATAATTCCGTACCAAGACGTATCGAGAATCGTGGTAATTATGGCGATGAAAATACTTGTACAAACCAACGAAGTAATCCCATTACCAACAGTCCAAAGATCGAAATCTTTATAATATTCTGAACCATTCATGAACATGACAGCAAATAAAATTAAAACGTTTATAGCTCCGACATAAATAAGGAGCTGTGCAGCCGCTACAAAATGAGAGTTTGATAAAATATAAAATAACGATATGCAAACAAGAACCAATCCCAATGCAAAAGCCGAATAAATTGGATTGGTAAGTAATACCACTCCTATACCTCCTAATAGAAGACCTGATCCCAGAAAAACTAAAAGAAAATCATGTAGTGGTACAGGCAAATCCATTCTATATACAAGATAAAAAAATTGAAATGTTTTTCATGATTTTATTGACCTGACCAGGAAATTTTTTCTTTTGTTATGATATGCTCCTAATTGAATTCAATTAAAATGGAATGGTGTTTCTAATGGATTTTAATTACGTCTAGGTCCCATTACTATACCAACATCTTGTTCCCCCTTACGCCAAACCAAGTAGAAAAGTTAGCTGGAAACTATTTCTAAATAAATAGAGAGATTATTAAATTCTATTTTCAATCCAAATGGATTTGCACTTCTCACTAACTAATCAACAATTAATTGTTGATTAGTTAGTGAGAAAAAAAAAAAAAATAAGGAACGATTCCTTTCAATTAGATAAAATTGAACCTGACTATACATTACTATAGTAATTAGTAATTACTCTCTAATCATTCTTTAATCATGAAATGCATTTTTTATTTGAGGATAATTCAAAATTGTTCGAATTGTATAATCGTTAATTACTGACATCGGTAACCGACCTAATGCGATTTGATTATAATTCAATTCGTGACGATCATAAGCAGAAAGCTCATATTCTTCAGTCATTGATAAACAATTTGTTGGACAATACTCAACGCAATTTCCACAAAATATACAAATTCCGAAATCAATACTGTAATTAAGCAAGCGTTTTTTTTGCATACCGGTTTCCAATTTCCAATCAACAACGGGTAGATCTATAGGACATACACGAACACATACTTCACAAGCTATGCATTTATCAAATTCAAAATGGATTCGTCCGCGGAAACGCTCCGATGTAATTAACTTTTCATAAGGATATTGAATAGTTACAGGTAAACGATTTGCATGGGATAAGGTAATGATGAATCCTTGACCAATGTACCTTGCCGCCCGTATTGCTTGTTGGCCATAATTTATGAACCCAGTTACCATCGGGAACATATTGTAAAGATCTATAAATAATCTTATGTTTGTTTCTTTCTCTTGTTTGACACGAAGTGAGAAATATAGAATATCATATTCTTTTTTTGTTTAGAGTGAAAGGAGTTGAGAAGAGGTTGTTAATAATAAATTACCAAGAGAAATGGGTAAAAGAAATTTCCATCCAAGATTTAATAGTTGGTCCATTCTTAGTCTCGGTAGAGTCCATCTTGTTGTGATAGAAATGAACACGAACAAATAAGTTTTAGCTAAAGTAATAAAAATACCAATTGTCATTCTAAAGACCCTACCTACTTTATTTATTTCAACTCGATCAGAAAAAAATACGGACGGAATAAAGATATTCCAACCACCCAAGTACAGAATTGTTACAAATAACGACGGAACTAATAGATTGAGATAGGAAGCAACATAAAATAATCCAAATTTGATACCCGAATATTCGGTTTGATAACCGGCTACTAATTCTTCCTCTGCTTCGGGTAAATCAAAAGGCAATCTCTCACATTCTGCTAGGGAAGAAATTAGAAAAATGATAAACCCTATAGGTTGACGACACAAATTCCATCCTAAAAACCCATATTTGGATTGCGCCTCAACTATATCAACTGTACTTGAACTATTAGATAATAATAGTCGGTGGGAACATCACTGTTCCCATCGCTAGTCCAGAACCGTACATGAGATTTTCACCTCATACGGCTCCTTGACGGCCATCAAGAAATCTAAGGACCGGGTTGATATTTTTTATCGTGATAGATTTTATTTGGGGTTAAAATATAGATAGAATCAACACCCGCCGGAAGGTCAAAAATTAGACCGATGGAATTCTGTATGCCAGAATGATATAGATATAATAACTCAAAAAGCACTTATGAATTAATCTTGTCCTTTAATAATTTTAATTTTTCTTTGTTGAGTAATAACTTATTAATAAAATACTCTTTCTATGAATATCAATAGCCATCTTTTTGTGATTATTATGAAAAAAAAATCCGAGATTAGATGAGTGTTTTAATAATGCAGGCTATTTAGTGATCTCTATGAATTTTCGTTCCTATTCTTCTTTCAAAGAGGGAGTTCAAAACAAGAAAAGATTATTTCGTTTCGGATAGTCGTTTTTTAATCTGTGAGTAGGAGCATACTCTGGATTGCAATCGTGAGGAGTACTGCTTGATTATTTCTACAAATTGAAAGCCCCAATTATTGTTCTTTTTATGTTATCCAAAGATTTTCGTTTTGAAAATTGACATAAAAATTTCTATTACTAATCTTTTATGTATTTTTGTGTTCCTAACCATCCACTCATTTTTGTCGAACCCTCCATTCTAGTAATACATATAAAGAATAGTGAAAACTCTATATGGTTGATCTTTTGAGCCCGCTTCAAGCCAGGATGACTAATCACTAATCAACCAATCCATGGGGTAAAGGGTAAAATAAAAAGTCTTGCTTATATTAAATTTACTTTATTTTTCGTTCTTGTACTTAGGAGATGAGACTCAATCTTGTTACTGCTAATTTAGAAGCTGTTTTTTTTTTCACTCATATAACTATCTGATTTAGTTAATTTAACCTGAATGATGAATAAAAAAGTGAAGATACCTATTCAACTTCTTTACTTACAAAAAAGAATTAAAGAAAAGGTTATAACGACACGCACGTAGAGATATTGATAACACACAAAGAGTCAACGGTATTTCATAACTAATCGATTGAGCAGCGGCTCGTAGACCACCTAAAAAGGAATATTTGTTGTTTGATCCATATCCTGACATAAGAAGTCCAATCGGAACAATACTTGAAAAGGCAATCCATAAAAAAACACCGATATTGAGATCGGATAAAACAAGTTGATAGCTAAAAGGAATTACTGAATAACTTACGAAAATGGATATAACTGCTATGGATGGTCCGATAATGAATAAACGACCATCTCCTCTAGACGGAAGAAGGTTTTCTTTGAAAATAAGTTTTGTTCCATCTGCTAACGCTTGAAGAATTCCCAACGGACCGGCGTATTCCGGTCCAATACGTTGTTGTATTCCGGCGGATATTTCTCTTTCTAACCACACAATTACAAGTACACCTATTGTGATTCCCAATACAAGAATCAAAATAGGTAAAAGCATCCCTATGATCCCATAGATCTCTTTTAAAGATTCTAATCTAGAAAAAGAGTGGATATCTTGTACTTCTCTTGTATCAATTATCATTTCAACGATCAACTTCTCCCATAATGATATCTATGCTACCTAGTATTGTCATAATATCCGCCAATTTCATTCTTTTAACTAACTGAGGAAAAATTTGCAAATTGATAAAACCGGGGGTACGAATTTTCCATCTCCAAGGAAAACCACTCTGATCCCCTATTAAAAAAATTCCCAATTCCCCTTTTGGGGCTTCAACTCTTACATAAAGCTCTTGCTTCGGTAATTCAAAAGTAGGAGAGGTTTTTTTACTAATGAAGCGATAGTCAAAATCATTCCATTCTGAATCCCGTTCTCTATCAAAGCAACGTATTTCTAAATTCTCATACGGACCGCCTGGAATTCCTTCGAGGGCCTGTTGAACAATTTTGATAGATTCCTTCATTTCACTGATTCGGACTAAATAACGCGCTAATGAATCTCCTTCTTTTTGCCAATTGATTCCCCAATCGAATTCGTCATAACATTCATAATGATCGACTTTACGAAGATCCCATTGAATTCCACAAGCTCGTAACATCGGTCCGGATAAACCCCAATTTATTGCTTCTTCTGCACCAATAATACCTACACCCTCAACTCGTTCTAAAAAAATGGGATTTCGCGTAATAAGTTTTTGGTATTCAGAAACAGAGGTTAAAAAATAATCACAGAAATCCAAACATTTATCTATCCATCCATAAGGGAGATCGGCCCCTACTCCTCCGATACGAAAATAATTGTGCATCATTCTCATACCGGTGGCAGCTTCAAATAGATCATATACTAATTCTCTTTCTCTGAAAATATAGAAAAAGGGAGTCTGTGCACCAATATCTGCCATAAAGGGGCCAAGCCATAATAGATGAGAAGCTATACGACTCAATTCTAACATAATCACTCTGATATAACTGGCTCTTTTAGGTACTTGAATATTCACCATCTGCTCGGGTCCATTTACGGTTATTGCTTCTGTAAACATAGTAGCTAAATAATCCCAACGTGTTACATAAGGCAAATATTGTATAACTGTTCGGTTTTCGGCAATTTTTTCCATCCCTCTGTGCAGATAACCCAATATTGGCTCACAATCAATAACATCTTCGCCATCTAGAGTAAGAATAAGACGAAGAACACCATGCATTGATGGGTGATGAGGTCCCATATTGACTATCATATGTTCTTTTCTTTTAGTTGTTCCATTCATAGTTTATTCCTCGATTCATTCTTTTATGAACTGCTTAAAACAAAAAGAAGTTCGTCTAAATTCTAGATAAAAAAAAAATTCAATAAAAATAAACTAAAAAATTTTCATTGTTTTTTAAAATGAAAGAATTAACGCGTTTTTGATTCCCGAATATCCAGTTGATTCATTAATTCTTTATAAGAAACTCTTTTTTTATTTGACAAATAAGACAACAGCCGTTGTCGTTTTCCTAAGATTTTCCGTAGACCCCGCTGCGATAAATAGTCTTTTCTGTGAAATTCCAAATGTGAAGTAAGCCTTTTTATTTTATTGGTGAAATGAAAGACTTGAAATTCAATAGATCCCCGATTTTCTTCTTCTGAAATAACCGAAATAACTTTCTTTTTTACCATAAGATAAAATCTACTCTTTTTTCCTTTTTAAAATTCAAAAATCCATTTAACCGATCAGTAAAAATAATCCTATATCATTTTCTCATTTTAATTAAGTATAAGTAAAAAAAAAATAGATATTTATACAGATAAAAGAGAACGTCTTTTTGACCTATTCCTATTTGATCTAATCGAATATCTAATTATTTATCTAATGGATATGGATACATGCATTGATTTATCGTATTGGAATGGAAATGTAAGACAAGGAATGTGTACAACCCCCGATTTCATCTAATAAATACAGACCTGAAAGATATATATGAGATGAGAAATGCATCATTCACGAATTTTCAACGGGGGATACATATATACATATATATCCTTAACAGACTACAACGGCTTCCATTATTGGTATCAAACCAATATCGATTCATACAAGATAAATCCTCTAATCGGTAAGTAGGCCAAAGAAAGGATTTTAATTGAATTAGTTCAATTTTATCCCTATAAAAATTTTGACTTTTATCCAAAACTTGATCATAGTTTTTTACGTTATTGCAAAATCCTGAATTGTTCGAAATAAGATTTCTATTCCTAGAATAGAAACAAATTCGAATTATTAATTCCCTACGCCATTTAGTGGAAAAAATACGTTCAGGAATAACTAAACCATAATCTCGATTTTCAGTTATTCTTTGATTTGGATGTCTTACAATATAATTAGTGTAATTGTTTCGATCAATATAGTGTTTTTCTCGGTAACTTTGATTAAGTTGGTACTCACTCTTATGAACCAATGAAACATTTAGAGTTTGATACATCAAAAATTGACCGTCGTTTTTTATAGACAAACGCACAGGTTCGATAATTAATATTCTTTTTTTCATCAATTCTCTAAGAGTAAAATCTTTTTGAATCATCAGAATATCTAGACTTGTTTCTCCACCTTGTATAGAGGATATAGCAATTTCTTTTGGATTTACCAATCTAAGCAAGAGACAATATACTTTAATATTATTTGTTATTTTTTGATTTAAAAAATTATTCCATCTCAATTGAAAACGTAAATACCTTTTTAAGACAAAATCCAGTTCTGCTTCCGTGTTGCTCTTATATTGTTTTCTTTTTTGACGTTTTTTCCTATCTGAGCCTGCAGAATCTTCTTCAATATCTTTTTCTTGAGTTGAGAAAATTGATTCAAGATTTTCTTTATTTTGTATATTTAATTCAACATTGTTTTTACCTAGGGATTCTTTTTTGTCTTGATTCTTATTTTCTAATTTAATAGATTTAGATTTATTTTCATTGGATAATTTTAAGGGATTCTCTTTTTGATTTTTAGTAATGTTTTTATTTTCACTAACAGTTTCATTTAAATTGAAAAGAAGTTCTTTGGCGGGGATTATCCAGGGGTTCATTTTATATGTATTATAAAGAAGCACAAATTCGCCAAAGAACCAAAGTTTTAGATTCGAAATAGAACGCCTTAGTATTTCTTCATTCATTCCCATCCAATCAAAAAGGCTTTGTTTTTTTTTTGAAATCTTGATTTTCCGATCTTTATCAATTTGAAGATAAACAAGGTCTTTTTTATCAATTTTACCAACTATTGTATAATTATTGACTTTAGTGTTAGTATTTGTATTATTATTGAAGTTGATATTGGTATCGATAGCGATCCAGGAATGAATATCCCCTTTCTTTCTAAAGCACAAATAGAGAATTTTCCAATCAAAATATTTTTTATCTGAAAATTTATCTAGAGTCATATTTTTGTTCTGTCCGAAATAATTATATATAGGGATAATACGCTCTGACATATCAACTAAGGCACTTTTCTTTATGTTGTATATATCGGAATTATAACAACTTTCTTGCGAATTATTTATCCATAATGGTGATACAGAAATATATGAATCCTTTCTATCGTCATAATTAATCGATTGATATGAGAAAAGTGCATATTTATAGTAATTTTTAAAATTAATAGTATATTTTGCATTGGAGAAGGAATTTAATTCAAAATTAATTAATTTTTTGTAAAAAATTAATTGGTCTTTTGAATCTGAATGACTTTTTTGAAAATCTTTATTTTCAGTCATAATAGATCTTTGATTCACTCTGTTTCGCCATTTGTGTGGTACTAATCGATACCATTGAATCCGTGATAATTCATATTGATAATACTTACTTAAAGAGTTTTTCCATTCAACAATTGTGTAATTAAAGAGATTTTTATGCCCTAATTCCAAATGAAGTATTCCTTCTGTTTCGAAATAATCCTTTATTTCTTTCTTACGAAAAAGAGATGTTTCCTTATATTGAAGAAGATCTCTATAAATTTGAGTTTTATATATTTGGTAAAATACATACGCTTGTGAAAAGTAGGATAAGTTGCTCAAATTTTTTGAATTCTTTTTAGTAATATCAAAAAAACGTTTTTTGAAAGTCCAAATAATGTGAATAGCACTTGTTTTATTCATTTTTTCTTTATTTATTTCATTATTGGAAATAAATTTATCAAATTCGTTTTTTGAGAATTCAAAAAGTTGTGTAGTGATTCTCGGACTATTCTTATGAATGATACATAAAACTATTTTTATGTATATCTTTTGAATAAGAAAATTGATTTTCAAATAGGATGTTCGTCTTAATCGGACATTTCTTTTTTTTAATTTCTTCAAACTTTTTATTATTGATACTAATAATTTATTGAGAGAATTTTTTTTATTACAATTACTATTTCTGTCATTAGTTATAAACTCGTTATTATTGTCTTTTTTATTTTGTATTTTTTTTATCCGATTCATGATTGTGTTTATTCTATCAGCCAGATCTTTCATTTTTGTTTCGGTAAATGAAAAATATTTCAAATCCATAGATTGAATGGGAATGGTAAGGGATGATTCAGAAATCATTTGATTAGGAATTCTCCTATCTTTTTCTTTTTTAGTTTCATTTAATTCAGATATTTGTTTAAATCCAACTAAAAATTTTTTTTTTTTTTTTAAAATTCGTATCACAAAAAAAGACTTTTTTTTCCATTTTCGAATTTTTTTTTTCATTTCTTTGAAAATGGGGTTAAAAAACGACTGTCGTTTTCGGGGAGAACCAAAAGGAAGGTCAGTTTCCATTCCCCAAACTGTTAAAAAACAAAAATCATTTTTTTTTTTTCGTGGATCTTTTTGAAGAGATTGTACCTTAGATTTGTGCCAAGGTTTAAAGAAAAAGGGAAATAGTATTTTTATTTGAATACCATTTATTAACCAGTTTTTTGGAAATTCAGTTTCTGATAATGGAACACCATTATAGGTGCATTTAATATGCATTTCTTTCTTCCAATCCTTAAAGTCTTCTGACCATTCTGGAAATTGAAATACTAGTATACGTACTGTATTTTTAATTATTATCAATGATAGTAATAGAATATATTTTCTAAGAAAAGATTGGATTACTAATAATGATCCTCTTATTATTTGAGCAAATAGAATGTTATCCCATGCTTCCGCTATTTCTATTCGTACTTTTTCTTGTCTTTTGTATTCTTCTTTTTTTTCTTTCTCCTTTTCTTTTGCCTTTTCTTGTGTATAATCTAGAATTCTTAATTCTAATTGTGTTGCTTTTTTCAATTTTTTAAAAATGAATTTTTGTATTTGGGAGATGTCAAAAGACAAAAGGGGGTTGTCTATTCTCTCCAAAAAAAGAGGGGAATGCAAATTTGCTTGAAAAAACGACCCGATGTTTGTCTTACGTCTTTGGGCACGCATGGAACCTTTGATGATGTCTCTACGGAAATCGGATTGTTGGGAATACCGTATCAAAGCCACTTCGTCTCTTTCATCCGGATTATGATTTCTTTTTTTATTAATATCATTGTTTTCTTTGTTATCATTCAAGATAACTACACGTTTGGCTTTTCTTGAACGAATCTCATGATCCTCGGCTACAGTTTCTTCATTTTCTCCCTCTTGTTGTTCCAAATCATCGATTAATTTTGATGACCATCTTTTTACTTTTTTACTTATTTCTTTTAGTCTTTTAGACTCTG